CGTGGGCTCATGAACGCACACCTTTGGCTAATTTAATTCGATGGAGAGATAAACCAGTGGCTCTTTCTATTGTGCAAGCAAGATTGGTTGGATTAGCCCACTTCTCTGTAGGTTATATATTTACTTATGCAGCTTTCTTAATTGCCTCTACATCTGGTAAATTTGGTTAATTGTTGTATCTGCGAGAATCTCATTTCTTTCGATGCAGAAGGGTCCTATTTCTTAATATTTCTACATCTAGGATATGACTTGTATCATTGATACTAATAGGAGCTGAACCATTATGGCAAGGAGAAGTTTGATTCAAAGGGAGAAAAAGAGACAAAAATTGGAACATAAATATCATTTGATTCGTCGATCTTCAAAAAAAGAAATAAGCAAAGTTCCGTCGTTGAGTGATAAATGGGAAATTCATGGAAAGTTACAATCCCCCCCGCGTAATAGTGCTCCTACACGTCTTCATCGCCGTTGTTTTTCGACCGGAAGACCGAGAGCTAACTATCGAGATTTTGGTCTATCCGGACACATACTTCGTGAAATGGTTCACGCGTGTTTGTTACCAGGGGCAACAAGATCAAGTTGGTAAGGATTAAAATAAGGATCCCTTCATTTCCGTTTCTATGATCATCAATCATAGAGAAACCCCTTTACCATTCTGTATAAATGGGCTATTCTATTTGTACAGATATGGTAAAGGGGTACCTTCCATATTTCTCTTTGTGCATTAGTTCCTAGTTCTTCTCTTCAGCGCGGGGTAGAGCAGCTTGGTAGCTCGCAAGGCTCATAACCTTGAGGTCACGGGTTCAAATCCTGTCTCCGCAACATTTCTTTGTCTTTATAAAAAAATTGGGATACAATTTTTTTTAGTGTGAGTAAAAAGACGGAAGGATAGAATCCCTGTACTATCACGATCAACTCTACTCAAATCTTTTATCCTATTAATATTAAATAGATTGGGCGGATAGCGGGAATCGAACCCGCATCTTCTCCTTGGCAAGGAGAAATTTTACCATTCGACCATATCCGCTTTTTCGTTCTTGATACGCCCATATATATATATATATGATATATATGTCTGGATCATATTTATGCAGAGCTCGGTGTTCCGGAAAATTTCAATTATTAATTTATTCCCTTTTTCATTTTTTCATTATATATTATATAGGCATCTAATATAATAAATGTAACTTTTTCTCTATCGAATTATTATTATATAATTATTCTAATATAGAATATATTAAGAATATATTCAAACTATTCTCATTCAATAATTCTATTATTAATTATTATATGAAAATATTCAAGATATTTTTGATTAATATCGAAGTATTAATAATTAACAATAGAATCATTAGATAATATAAGATAATTTAGATAATAATATTAATAATTATTAATATTATTATCTAATAAACTAATAAAAAAAAAATGAAAATCTAATTCTATTAGATCGAAAATAAATTAATATTTAAAAATCAACGAAATAAATAGTATTGTATTTTCGAATTTGTTTCAGTCCAGGAGCTGCAATTCAAGGAGTTTAACCCCTCCCGGTGCTTTTTATGTATGTTTCTTTATTTGCAGTTTTGGTACTTACTATCTACTATTTATTACTATTAAATTTTATTACTATTAAATTGGAATGTATCTCACAATCATTAATTTTTTCTTTAAGGGGGGTCAATTCGTTTTTTGGGTATTGGACATGGGATGAATAGGTTCAAGAAATGAGAGAATTAAGGATACCCACCAAAAAGACTAATCCAACCCATAATGATGTACCGGAAAATATAATATTTTTTTTGCTTGACCAACCATCAGGAGAAGCAAATACAACGGGTACACTAATCAGTAAAATTGATGAAGTAGCAATTAATGCAAAAACAGCTAATTGGAAAGCAATAGTCATACTTCTAATCCTCCAAGCTTACCAACAACAAAAGACTATACCATTTGATCCCTCTATTAGCCGAAAAAAGGTGTAATAAAATGCATCATGGAGGGATTTTTTTACCCTGAATCCATATGTGAGCTATCGCCCCGTTTTTACTTCACAAATGGACATGGTGGATCTGTATATGTATATACAGACAGATAGCTAGATAGAACTATAGATTTATACTCGATATCTTTTTTATACTCGATATCTTTATAGAGATATTGATGATATCAACTCATATGGTTATGTTCTTTTCGGGGAAATAAAAAATAAAATAGAAATTGTCTTTCGGAGAGATGGCTGAGTGGTTAATAGCTCCGGTCTTGAAAACCGGTATAGTTCTTTGTTCAGAACTATCGAGGGTTCGAATCCCTCTCTCTCCTTTACTTTAAGCGCGCTGAATATTTTTTTTTACGGGCCTGGTATCAAAAAAAGGGGGAATGGCTCGGCTATCCTACCTAGCCGAGCCAGAAAAAGAAAACACTTTTTTAAGTATGACCCGATCCCACTATGTGTGATAGAATCAAATTGATTCCTACTTTAAATATGAGATCCTCGGTC